CTCGTAGAAAACGAGTATAAAAAAGCAAAAGGCTTTTCATAATGTCATTTTTTATCATAGATAGCCGTCAAAAAAAAAATTTGTTCTTTTTAAGTTATGAGCTCAATTCAATGTCGATAAATCCGCGAGTCTAGAAATTCATTTCTGACAATTGAACCTTCTCGAACTGTTTCTTTTTAAGAACCAAAAAGATTTGTGCCAAAATAACAGATGCCAAGAAGAACAAAAGGCCTTGGACACGTAAGGGATCTTGAAGTACTATTTCTGCATCTCCCTGACCAAATCCGCCCACATTAGGATTACTCGTCAATGGTTGATCCAATTTGATAGATTCGCCTTCTGAAACAAGAAGTTCTGGCCCTGGAGGGATAATATCAACCACTTGACGTCCATCCGATGCATCCGCTATGGTTATTTCGTAACCCCCTTTTTCTTTTCGTATTATTTTACCTACTATACCTGCTGATGTAGCATTATAAACTGTATTGTTACTTTTGCTCCCGTCGGGATAAATCTGACCCCTTCCCCTGTTTCCGCCTACGTATATAGGATATTTTAAGAAGTGAACCTCTTTCTTAGTAGCGGGGTCCGGGGAAAGGATAGGAAAGGTGATTTCACTATATTTCTGACCAGGAACGGGACCTATCACAAGAATATTTTTTTTATTGGGGCGATAACTCTGAAAAGACAGATTGCCTATCTTTTCTTTCATCTCGGGGGAAATCCGATCGGCAGGAGCTAATTCAAAACCCTCTGGTAAAATAAGAACAGCCCCTACATTCAAAGCACCCTTTTTACCATTAGCAAGAACTTGTTTTACTTGCATATCATAAGGGATTCGAACAACTGCTTCAAATACAGTATCTGGAAGTACCGTTTGTGGAACTTCAATATCCACGGGCTTATTAGCTAAATGGCAATTGGCACATACAATACGGCCAGTCGCTTCTCGTGGATTTTCATAACCCTGCTGTGCAAAAATGGGATATGCACTTGAAATGGCTGGCCGAGTTATGATATATATCATGAGCGATACGTAAATGGATCGAGTAATTTGTTCCTTTATCCAAGAAAAAGTCTTTCTAGTTTGCATGGTCCAACCATTGAGCCCAAAAATGTCTACAATAAATTTGGTAGGTCGCTAACCTAGTTCCCTATCCGCGATTCTGCTATTTACTGGAATAATTTTACTGGAATAAATAATATTTAATAAATATTAATAAATCTTTGGGATGGGTAGAAATAGAAAGAGTAAGTATGATTTTCCATGCTTTGCTTATGTACAACTACAAAGTAAGAAACGTTAGAATTTAATTGGATTAATAATTAATATTAGTAGATCCTTTTTTAATCATTCATTGAATGATAAATCACTACAAGTGACGGAGAAACACGATTTAAATAACGAAAAATCCAAAATTTAAATAGAGTATCTAGAATGACTGGAAAAGTAGAAACAAGACCAGATATAATTTGATCATTATGAGCAAATCCAAAATCTTTGTAGACAAAGCCAATCATTAGTTCCCAACCATGGGGCGAATGGAATCCGATACATAAATCTGTTAATAAAAGAATCGAAAAAGCTTTTATTGTGTCACTTAAGTTATATAGGAATTCCTGAGCCCAAGAGTTAAGAATAACAAGTTCTTCATTACCCAAAATAGAATAACCGCTTAGAATAACGAAACAGATTATATTTGTCGAGAAGTGCAAAATCGTATGGATACGATCCTCGTTGTGTATCTTGATTAATTGGAGCGTTTCTTCGTGGATTCCTATACGAAGGTTTTGTAGATGTGTCTCCGAGTATTCCTTGATCATTTCCTCCAAGAGAAGGATTTCCTCCAATTCTATGAATTTTTCTATAATATTCTTTTCTTGAATATCATTCAAAAAAATTGCAGATTGCCTAGTATTCCACCAATAAGTAACCCAAGATTCCAGACTTTTATTAAATGAGAGAGAAATCCACCAGGGCAAAAATACTATAGATGCAAGATAGAAAAGAGGAGTGAATGCTTTCTTTTTTGCCATTTTTCATTTCGTCTATGAATTTATGAATTTTTAATGAACCGACCTCATTAGTTGACTCTACGCGATCCAATATTTCTCTCGTGCATGAGTTAGTTCTATTACAAAGTATCGAACCTATGAATCTATTCACTGTTTTTTATTTGTGATTTCGGAGTTAGTCTTTGAATGTAGAAAGAATACAGAAACAGAAATAGATTAAGAATCCACTTCGAATTCAAATAATTAACAAAAAAATATTATATTGTATATTGTTTCCAGATAATAATAATGAATATTATTTTCTATCATTATATCAAAATATCTTCTATTTTTAAAAAATTTCACTGACTACTCAGAGTCTGGAATAAAAAAATGGAGGGAAATTTATGAAGAATATAATAAATATTGTGCTGATCAAAAAGGAGTGGCAAAACAATACAGAAATTAACTAGTTATCATTAAAATAGAAGATGTTTGGTCATTAAGGAACACAAAAGAAAGTCTAAAAAGAAACCTCAATTTACAAAAAAGAAATAATTTTTAAAAAATAGGATCTATCGGAATCTAAACTGTCAATTCCAACAAATATTGGATTCAAAAAAATTTATGTATTTCCAAATGCTTTGATATAAAATAGAAAAGATGAATCCATTTTTTTGATTTGTTACTTATTTTGTTTTTGTTATTGAATTAAGTTGTGTAGATTTCCATACACATAAAAGACCACAAAAATAGTTTTGTTTTGTGGTTGTTACGTTACGTATACGTCTTCTTTGACTAGAATGAGCGTTATGAAGAAACTTCAGTTAAGTTATGGTATAGAAAAGGGGGATTCTTTTGTTTTTCCTTCCTGCTGAGAAAGCATTCATTTTCTCAGCTCATTTCTCAAAATACTTCAATCGGTACACGCAAGAAATAGGCCAATTCGGCAGCTTTTTGTTCGATTTCCCGTGGAGTAACATTCTCATCAGTACGAGTCAAGGGAATGGCCCCCTGGCCTCTGATGTCCATATAAAGGACACGGCGAGCATAAATACCCTCTTTAACTTCTATTCTGACGGACTGAATATCCTTTATAAGGAATCGGAGGAAGATGCGACGATTTTTTCCAGGGAATCCCCAACGAAAAATACACACCATTCCTTCTTTTCTATCAAATCGATCATAACCACCTCCTACATTCCACGAAATTGTGCACCACAAATAGGAGCTAATAAAGAGACCCGCGATCCCATAGAAAGACATCACAATCCCTTGTGGAAAAAAAAGGATTTGCTGAGACGGAAATAAAGATATCAAGTTTCTCCCAAGATAACTGGAAGTTCCAACCAATAAGAATCCCAATGAACCTAAAAAAAGGATAATGGCCCAGCAGAAATTACTTGTTTTTCGCGACCCCGTTATAGGTTGTATCCATATATGTTCTGATCGACAACTCATACTTGATCTGGTTTCGTTTTATTGGAATTGAGATAATACCCTAGACTTTACTTTTTTTGTTTCCGAAGTAACTCTCATCAACTAGTACTAGTTTGATGTGAACCTTTAAGAGTAATTTATCAAATTAGTTAGATCTAAAATAAAAACATACCCTTCGTATGATCCCATCGATATACATATAGATACACCGACTTTACAGTTCAGCCATCCAGTGATCCTGATATTTTTTCAAATAGATAGAATTTATTTACCCCCATATCATCTTTCTACAGGCCTAAAAGCCCCTCCTTTATGTTCGACGGAAGCGCCGCATGTTTTATACCTTCTTCCACTAAATGGATATCTGCGTTATGATACAAGTCTTAGTTTTGAAAAAAAAAATGGATGCGGGTTGGGCCCATCAGATCTAAACAGTCTTATTTTTTTGAACATGAAGAAATAAAGAAGCCATTGCCATTGCCGGAAATACTAAGCCTACTAAAGGCACCAAAACAGAGGGAAAGTCGAAAGTTGTCATATAAAGGATACCTCAATTTACTATTTGTACCTGTTATTATTATTTATAAAGATTATAAAGATATCTTATCTTATCTTATCTTATAAATCTTATCTTATCTTATAATAATTAGAATTAAGAATTTACTTATTAAAAATTTTAATTAGTATAGATTAGTATAGATCTAAGTATTTATTATATCTAAGTGAGTATAGAATGGACTTATTCATCTTTCTACATGAAAGATATGTAAAAGATATTGTAGGATAATCGCCTTTATTATTATTATTTTCTTCGTCTTTTGCTCCTGTCTTCTAATCATTTAATAAAGAAAAAGCTTCTTACAAATTATCGAAAGATTCGTGTTATAATTCGATCCAAAAAGGGATTCTTAGTCAAAATAAAATGGGATTCTCGAGAGATATATAAAGGTACAAAACCATATATAATATATCTATAGTTTATAGAATTATATATTTGGATTATATATACATACGTAAGACGTAGAACAAAAATTTTTATTTTACTAATTTCACGAAAATAAGAATTCACTCTTTTTTCTTGTTGATAGAGGCCTCTTAACTGAATTAGTAATCAAGAATATAGATAAAGAGTTATCCGCAACTTTTGATTCTTTTTACAATTTAGATCTTATGTCAACAAAGAAACCCCATTCATACATTCATATTCATTTTACTTGGATTCTAATAAACTAACTACTTGTTTGCTACAAATAAAAAAAGTAACTTAATGCTCTATTGAATTTTGATTCAAAGGAAAGAAAGCGTGGAGCTGAAATAACTCACTCAGAACGCTTTTTAAAGGATTACGTGGTACGATTAGATCGAATAAGCCCTTCTGGAATAAATATTCAGCCGCCTGTGAACCTTCAGGTACTGTTTTATTCAATGTTTGTTCAATTACTCTTTTACCCGCAAATGCAATATAGGCATTGGGTTCGGCAATAATGATATCTCCCAACATACCAAAACTAGCAGTCACCCCCCCTGTAGTAGGAGATGTAAGAATTGGTACATAGAATAACTTT